AAGACTTTTCTTCATAAGAAAAGACTTACTATCGTTGGGATCTGATACTACACCGCTGCTCAAATAGTGGATCTACTTTATTACATAAGTGGATTCCTAACTTTTCTATGATGATAGAAGTAAGCAGTTCTTTTTGTATCGGCCAAAAACCTGATGAATTGATCTTTACGGTGCTTCCTCTATCAATTAGATCTTTTATCCATAGAAAAAAAGTATCTAGGCTTATCTATTTCTTCATATTGTGACTTCTATGAAGTTTCTTTGCTACAGCTGATAAAAATCGTTGTTTCAAACGATATATATGTAGAAAGCCTTTTTTCTTTTTTTTTTCGAGTATTTCGAAGTATAAGTATTAGTGGATTTTCTCGTTCTTTTCTTTTTTATTTCTATAGTGGAGATAGTCGCACGTAATGACAGATCACGGCCATATTGTTTAAAGCTTGAGGTAAGAACGGGTTTCGTTCGAGTGCTCGAAAATAGTATTCCAAAGCTTTTGTATGTTCTCCGTTACTTGTGTGGATAAGGCCTATGTTATAAAGTATATAACTTCGATCATAGGGATCAATTTCTAGTCGCATAGCCTCATAATAATTCTGTAAAGCTTCCGCATAATTTCCTTCAGATTGAGCCGACATCCGTTACGGTCGTCATTCGGGTGAATCTCCGTTCCAGAACCGTACGTGAGATTTTCATCTCATACGGCTCCTCCTTTATGTGTCTAATGATAAACATAGAATCAAAAAAGATTGCAAGATTCTGATTATCAACTGAGCGGGACTAGTGTTTTTACACGAAATCTCTAGCCAACCTTCCTGTAAAGGATCTTTTCTGAACATCCAGGATTTACTGGAGAAATAGTAACTTCAACAATTTCTTTGTCCTCAACGCTGCTAAATTTCCCGGAATTAGTCACTTCAACAGTCTTCGATGGTTATATGGGTATCCAAAATACAAACGAGATGGATGTTTATTGTCCCAACCATTCTTGTGAGTCCCGATCCCGATAAGAAAGAAAGGTTTTTTTTTACAAAGTTTTCTCGTGTTGTTGATTCCTAAGCGTAGTGCTTCTTCCCCCATGCCGCCCATTGGTACTAGTGGAGTAGGGTTGACCTAACCCCATCCATCGGTATAGGGATAACCTTTCGCTTAATACTATCAACCTAAAATTGAAGCATATGAGGCTGCATTAATCGGGGATACACGACAGAAGGAATTAATCGTTTTATTTCCAAACTTCACCTTCAGCAAGCGTAGGTTTTTTTCTTTCTCTCCGAAGGAAGAATGTTTCGTTCTCCTAAGACTGAGATCGATAAAAAAAAGATAATCAAATCGCACCATCTCTGTAATAAGTGAATGCCTCTTTTTCTCCCGAAGTTGTCGGAATTATTCGTAATAAGATATTGGCTACAATGGAAAAGGTCTTATCAATAAAATTTCCATTTATCCGAGATCTAGGCATAGGTTGCAATCCATTCTATAATTTCAATTTTTCTCGCGTGAGAAAATCATCCCCCAAAAGGAATTGTCCAATACAGTACGAAATAACGTAAAAACGGACTTCTTCATCAATTGATCCCACGGCCGGGGCCGGCCTCGAAGGAGGTTTTTTTTAGAAAACTTTTTCTTTCTATTTTTCTTTTTAGAGTTTCAATTGATTGTGTGCGCCCACCCAAATGGAATATGAATGACTCACTATTCACTCGGTTTCTGGGCATAATCATTATGTAGGAGAGATGGCCGAGTGGTTCAAGGCGTAGCATTGGAACTGCTATGTAGGCTTTTTGTTTACCGAGGGTTCGAATCCCTCTCTTTCCGCACCTTTACCAAATTCATCAATGTTACTGACCACAATGTTTGAAATAACAATGGATACCATTCTTCCAACTTTGATATGGATTCTCTATTCCTAATTTCTTTCTGGAATACATAAAATAGTGGAAAAGGTGGGCAAGGAATAAAAATTTTCCTATAACCATGTCTATACACGAATGGGGGAAAATCCTCGGATTAAAATGATGGTTATTTTCATATTTTCATTAGGTTTAAGTCTGACGAGAATAATATTCGACAACCAGCAATTCATTAATTTTCAAACCAACCCATTTACTATCTATTATTTGATTGACTAATCCTTTAGATAGGGATGGTTGAAGAGTCAAATGGCTTGGCAATTGCTTGCGGGGGCCTGATTCAAGAGAATTTTGAATCAGAGTTATTGATTTTTTTTCATCCTTCGCTGTAATAATATCTTGAGGTTTGCAACGATAACTTGGTATATCTACTATACGACCATTAACTAAAACATGTCTATGGTTAACTAATTGACGGGCTTGAGGAATAGTTGAAGCCATACCCAATCGAAAAAGTATGTTATCCAAACGCATTTCAAGTAATTGTAGTAAAACTTGACCGGTTGACCCTTTCGCTTTTCCAGCGATACGAACGTATTTAAGCAATTGTCGTTCTGTAAGACCATAATGAAAACGCAATTTTTGTTTTTCTTCTAAACGAATACGATATTGAGATTTTTTACTGGAGCTCGATTGGTTGATAAGTTCGCTTTCGACTGTAGGCCTTTTTAGTCCTGGTAAAGCCCCCAGACGGCGTATTTTTTTGAAACGAGGCCCTCTGTAACGTGACATAAAAACTCCTTTTTAAAATGGAAAAGATCCTAAAGCAAAATTAAAACTAAACTAAATTACAAATATGATAAATGAATCGAAATCCACTAAAGTCTAAAGTCTTGTATTACAAAGAAGAATTCGAGAGATTCTATCAGTATCCAAATATATATTATTGTATATAGAAAATATACAAAAAACGACATGATCCATTATGTAAAAAAACAAATACAAAACAAATAGAGAAAAGCCGGCTATCGGAATCGAACCGATGACCATCGCATTACAAATGCGATGCTCTAACCTCTGAGCTAAGCGGGCTCACACAAATTGTGCATGCAGAGGCATTCTTTCATAAACTAATGGGATAGTAGTTATGAATTGTTTACTATTAGCTCTTCATCAAATAATTACTATGTCATAACATAAGAATAAGAAAATGAATACAAACATATCAAAAAAGATAGAATGTCCAATCTTCATTATTTATTTTATATTCTAGTATAGAACACAAAAAACAGACTCAATTTGAAGATAAGGATGAATCGTTAATAGAATACTATTTCGATCGATTTATCAAAGAATTTATCAAATCCATTCCATTTTTTTTTATCCATAAAAAAAGATCTTCATTTTCATTAGTATAGTAATGAATTAAAATACTATTTCTTTCTCTTCTTTTATTTGAATAGAATACATTGAATAGAATACATTTTCTTTCAATATCTTTTTTCTACTGAAAGAAAAAAGAAATCCAATTCCTATCTAGAAATAGAACGTATAAAGAATATTAAAGTCTAAAGCATATACAAAAAAATACTAAATAGATATTCTATTATAGATAGAATATTCAGATAGAATTGTCTGAAATATAAGAACATATATATAGAAATCTAACATATAGAAAGATCTATATATATATAGAAGAAGCAAAAAAAATGTCGTCAAATAGGTTTCCTATTCTTAAACATATATATTCTTATATTCAATAGATAACGGTATATATGAATTCCATATGAATATGAAAAAGAGTATAATCTATGTAGAATAGGATATAGAAAATAGTATCTAAAATCTTCGTAGATTATCGAATAAGAGGAATAAGAGTCTATAGAATACTCTTACAAATTCGAACATATAGAAGGAAAAATAGTCGAATTCTTTAAAATTTGTATTTGTAAGAATGAAGAATTATATTACAGTAAACAGTAATTTATATTACAAGATTCTTTTACAATCTTCTTAGAATAAGATGAAAGATGTATAAGATATAGAATGTATGTATAGATTTATACATTCTAAAAAATTGGATGGATTATCAAAAGAAATTTGATAGACATATCGAATTCTAAACTAAATTAATCAATCGATTTGTGATTTTCGTTTTGTTCTATGTTAGAATAGGATCTGGATCTGTCCGCTCTAAGGAAAAAAAAGAAAAAAGAATAGAACGTTCGAGTATTCCAATTGATATCAAAAAATGATAGAAGTAGGGACAGAAAAAATAGATATAGATGTGGTATAGATATCTTTATATTGAATTGCGAATACAGAGATAATAGAATCATTTCTGATTCGACCAAAGATGGGTATCCGATCCGATATAGATGAAAGAAAATCAATCAAGCAATTCTAGACGGAAACTTTTTTCAATATGGGAATAGGTATCTAATAAATTCAAATAGGTATCTAATAAATTCAACAGTTCCAGCATTGAATTGAAGAATACAAATGAAAAAACATCCTAATGAGATCCCAATCTCAAAGAAAAAAGGGGGATATGGCGAAATTGGTAGACGCTACGGACTTAATTGGATTGAGCCTTGGTATGGAAACTTACCAAGTGAAAACTTTCAAATTCAGAGAAACCCTGGAATTCACAATGGGCAATCCTGAGCCAAATCCTGCTTTCCGAAAACAAACAAATAAAAGTTCAGAAAGTGAAAATCAAAAAAGGATAGGTGCAGAGACTCAATGGAAGATGTTCGAACAAATGGAGTTGACAACATTTCCTTTCGGAGTAGGAAAAGGAATAAAATCCCCAAATTCCAGAAAGGATCAAGGATAAACATATCTATCTTTCTATAGATAGATATTTATCTATCTATATGTGTTATCTATCTAGATGTGATAGATGTACTGAAATACAATTTGAATTGATTAAGGAAGACTCCAAACTTCTATTTGTCAATATTTCTATCACAAAAGGAAATATGTGAATCAAATCAATTACAACTTGAAGAAAGAATGGAATATTCATTGATCAAATCAGTCACTCCAACATAGTCTGATGAATATGTTGATGAACTTATTCATCAGACGAGAATAAAGATAGAGTCCCATTCTACATGTCAATACTGACACTAATGAAATTTTAAG